GAAATTTTTAAACTATATCCGCGATTCCTCTCGATTTTTAATCCAATACACAAATCTATTGGTTCCGTTAAGGTAGCTATATGCTGTGTATTATCAATGATTTCCACAGAGGGCGGTAAAATTATGTCTCGAGCAGTTATATATACGGGACCCTGTACACAAATAAGCGCGTTGCGCGTTCCATATAGATTACTTCTTAATACAATCTCGTTCAAATTCATTAAAATTTCATGTACCGATTCTTGAATACCTACTATGTTAGAATATTCATGTGGTATGTTCTCAGATTTTGCACGTGTAATACATGTTCCTTCTATTTCGCCAAGTAAAGCTCTTCGCATCGCAATGCCTATTGTGTCAGCTTGACCTTTCATAAGTGGAGACAGAATAAAGCGTCCATAATAAAGACGCTTACTGTCTCTTCTTGATTCAACACACTTCCACTGCAGTGTCCGAGTAGATACTTTGACTTTCTCTCGAACCATAGTAATTTTATTTGATCAGATCATTGAATCGTTTATTTCTCTTGAAACCCTTTCAGCCTTTATTTAATTTAGTTCTATACACGTCTTTTTTTAGGGGGTCTACAACCATTATGTGGCATAGGGGTTACATCTCGTACGAAACTTAAAAGTATACCGCTTCTACGAATAGCTCGTAATGCTGCATCTCTTCCCAGTCCAGGGCCTTTTATCCTTACTTCAGCTCGTTGCATACCTTGATCCACTACTGCTCGAATAGCATTTCCCGCTGCGGTTTGAGCAGCAAAAGGTGTTCCTCTTCTTGTACCCCTGAATCCACAAGTACCTGCGGAGGACCAAGAAATCACCCGACCCCGTACATCTGTAACCGTGACAATGGTATTGTTGAAACTTGCTTGAACATGAATAACTCCCTTTGGTATTCTACGTACATTTTTACGTGAACCACTACGTGTATTTTTACGTGAACCAATTCTTAATATAGGTTTTGCCATATTTTTTCATTTCACAAGAATATATGGATATATCCATTTCATGTCAAAACGGACCTTTTTTTTGCCAGCTCCTTGGAAGTGTCTTTTCCTTTACTTTATTTCCTTTAGTAATATTATCCTTGTCTTTGTTTATGCCTCGGGTTGGAACAAATTACTATAATTCGTCCCCTCCTACGGATTAGTCGACACTTTTCACAAATTTTACGAACGGAAGCCCTTATTTTCATAGTTGTTATTCCTTAATTCTCTGAATATACTTATTGTTGGACGAAAAAAAGGTTTCTTGATATTTTTGAATCTTGAATTGTATCTTCGTGAAAGGAATGTTGAAATTGAAAAAACCACTTACTCATTTGAATCCTTGTTATAGAGTCTAGAAAGTGGCTGTCCCCTGATTAACTTATACCTAAGAACTTACTAAAATTTTTCGTTTTTTTCCTAAGGGTATACCTAAATATGTCGAATCCTTTCAGAAGCATGACCTAAAATAAAAAAAATCTTTAGTATTTATCGAACCGTGCCGTTCGGAAGTGATTCAGAAAGAAAACTTTCATTAATTCATTTTTTTTATTTCATTCGAGGTGAAACATTATAAGCAGGGGTGGTATTACACAACCCCCCCTTTTTTCACAAATGGTAAGTTCCGGATATCCAATTTTTATATTAGAAGGATTACCATATATAACACAAAATTTCTCCGCCGATTCTTTTTAATCGAGCTTCTCGGTCTGTCATTATACCTTGAGAAGTCGAAAGGATTACAATTCCTATTCCGCCTAAAATTCGTGGAATTCGTTGAAAGTTAGAATAGATTCGTAGACCCGGTCGACTTATTCTCTTTAAATTTAAAATAGTTTTATAGGATTCTTTCTTATTTCGTCTATGTCTTAGGGTTAAAATCAAAAAATATTGGTTGTTTTCGCGATGTTTCCTTACGTTTTCGATAAAACCCTCTCGTAAAAGTATTTTAACAATGCTTTCGGTGATGTTAGTCGATCCTATCCGAACCGTTCCTTTTCTATTCATGTCTGCATTTCGTATAGAGGTTATTATATCAGCAATAGTGTCTTTCCCCATGATAAGTTAAAATTCCTTATTGTTCTATAATTTTGATATAATCAACATGCTTTTTTTCTTTTATTTATATATAGATATAGACGAATTATATATTAATATATGAATTAAATTATTAATATTTTATTATTTAAGGGTATATGCGTGATACACAATCTAGTAATTAATTTTATTTCAATACCATTTTTTTAATCCTATACTAACTATCGATATTTAGGTCTTATAATACCTCAGGAGCTAATGAAACTATTTTAGTAAAGTTTAATTGTCTCAATTCCCGTGGGATCGCCCCAAAAACTCTAGTTCCTTTTGGATTTCCTTCTTGATCAATGACAACTGCGGCATTGTCATCATATCGTATTATCGTCCCATTGTTACGTTTGAGTTCTTTACAAGTACGTACAATTACAGCTCTGATCACTTCTGATCTTTCTAGAGGAGTATTTGGTATTGCTTCCTTGATTACAGCAACAATAACGTCACCAATATGAGCATATCGGCGATTACTAGCTCCTATTATTCGAATACACATCAATTCTCGAGCCCCGCTGTTGTCTGCTACATTCAAATAGGTTTGTGGTTGAATCATATCATTTTTTTGTATCTCTTCTTTTAATGCAAAGGACGAAGTAAAAAAATATTGTTTGTCAAAAAAAGAAAACTTATAATCTTTTTATCCTTAAATGTTATTTAGCTTTTTCATTCCATATTCCTATTCAGAAATAATGAATTGGGTTTTTATAGGCATTTTTGATGCCGCTATTGAAATAGCTTTTCTGGCTATATTTTCGGGTACACCACCCATTTCATAAAGGATTTTACCTGGTTTAACGACAGCTACCCAATACTCTGGAGATCCTTTCCCAGAACCCATACGCGTTTCCGCAGGTCTTACTGTAACTGGTTTGTCTGGAAATATACGTACCCAAATTTTTCCACCACGTCGTACATTTCGTGTCATTGCTCGTCGCCCTGCTTCTATTTGTCTAGATGTGATCCAAGCGGGTTCAAGTGTTTGAAGAGCATATCTGCCAAAACAAATACGATTCCCACGAGAAGATATTCCTTTTAGTCTTCCTCGATGTTGTTTACGAAATCTGGTTCTTTTTGGGTTATAGTTGATGGGTTTTTTCTATCCATCTCTACTACAGAACTGAACGTGAGAGTTTCTTCTCATCCAGCTCCTCGCGAATAAAAGGACTAAAAAAGCTTTATTAAGATATAGATGTAGTTAATGATTAATCCTATTAATCATGGTATTTTTTTTTCATCTGATCTCTTATAAATTTGTGGATGTCTTTTTCGAAATGGAATCCAAGATGAATTCTATTTATTTTTAAATAACGTAATATCATCATCTCGAATGTCGTTTTTGTTAGAGTTAGAATATTCTAACAAATCCTTATTTTCTTTTATCTTTTTCATTTTTTTTTCGTATTTTATTACTTTTTTTATTTGAAAAAAAAAACCAATTTTTCGCCGGCGAATATTTACTCTTTCACTATCTATTTAAGTTTGATGTTTATCCCACGAGGTCTCAGAATAAAAATAAGAATAGATAATAAAGTTTCTGGTTTATTCCGCCATCCTGTCCAATGAATTACTAAGATTTGTTTTTCACTAGAATCCTCTATATTCATGGGTTCCGTCGTTCCCATCGCTTCGTGATTAATCATTAGGCCAAAATTCTACAATGGAGCTCTTACATGAAATTTTTAATTTCCTTTTTAAATTTTTTTTTGAGTCAATTTTCTCAGTTTTTATTGGCTCAAGGCTCTTAATTTTTTGTTTTTGTAACAGATTTATCTAATTATTATGAATTAATCTGTATTGATGCTTTATTACATTGCTTTTCTTACAGCGACCTCATAGACTTTCCAAATTGGAATCATATATCATTAATATTCAATTTTTTCTCTCTTTCTTTCATCCTTCCCTTTATCCGCATACTTTTCGATTACCTTTCATAACTTATAATCATATTTCTTTATTCTTTTTTTATTCAGGTGCTACAATGATATGATGAGCCTATCATATCTTGACTTATTTTTTTTGATTCAGATAATGCGAAGCAATGAGTTGCTTAGGTTATTTATTAATGCTATAGTTATTAGTTGCTCTTATAGGTAAGTTCTTTTTTTTTTTCCTTTTTTTTTTTTATCTTAATCTAATAGAATCCTAAATCAACGAGTCACACACTAAGCATAGCAATTATATCAAAGAAGTTTTAATGGAAATTTTTATTCAACCTTATAGAATTGCTGATTTTTTTCTTAAACATAAAAAAGAAAACTGCAATTTTTTTATTACTGTATAGTGTTATACTACATAGTTTTAGTTTTTTATCGTTGGATAAAATGTAAAGACAAATAAAGTTTTTTTATTCTTCGTCTACGAATATCCAAATTTTTATTCCTAAGACCCCATAAATAGTTCGAACTGTATAGGAACAATAATCAATTTTAGCTTCAATTGTTTGTAAAGGAACTCTGCCTTCTCTGATCCATTCAACACGTGCAATTTCTTTTCCGTCGATACGTCCTGCAATTTGTACTTGAATTCCTTTTGTATTCGCCTGTTCAGTTAATTCAATAGCTTTTTTCATTGCTTTTCGAAAAGAAACGCGATTTTTTAATTGGCCGGCTAAAAATTCTGCAAGAATATTAGGATGCCCATATGGATTAGAAATTCTGGTAATCGCAATGTTGAGTTTTCTATTGACACAATTAAGTTCTTTTTTAACATTTATCTGTAATTCTTCGACCCTTCCGGGTTTATCTTCAATTAATAATTTTGGAAATCCCATATAGATTATGATCTGAATAAGATCGATTCTTTTTTGAATTTCGATACGTGCAATTCCCTCCATACCAGAGGATATTCTTATATTTTTTTGGACATAATTTTTAATACAGTCTCGTATTTTTTTATCTTCTTCTAAACCTTCAGA